CAGTTATGACTATACTGTTTTTGAAAGAGCATCTAAAAAGTAACTTCTTCAAGTTAGTTTTAGTTTAGAAAAATATTCCTATTATAGGAACGAACGATATATAATAATAAAGTAAAGATCCTCGTATTTGAATTTTATTATTCTCAATAGACTTTTAATATCTCTAACCATTTCTTTATATTATATTCTATATTCCTATATATAGGAGGTGCCATATGCTAGAAAGATACCCTGTTTTCGGAAACATTACTGTCGTTATATCGCTAATTGCGACTCTGTCGCAACGGACGACCACGAACTGGTCGTGGGGGTGGAGCAATTTCAATTCGATAGAGTCGAAAAAGAAGCTACAACACAAATGGAGATTACGCAACGCTAAGAGGAGTGTTGGCTCTGCTGAAGATCCTATCGGAGAGAAAGGTCCCAAAAACAATTTGGATTTGAATGAAAAGAAAAAGAGAACTAGAACTAAAAAAGTACGAAAGGGGGACGAGACAGGTAAAGATGAACAGGCTTCTGCAAAAGAGCAGACTTCCAGTGAATCCATGGGTCAGCAGCAGGCTTTTGAAAAAGAACCTGATCAGAATTCAAGCAACGAATCGAAAGAGAACAAAAACATCAAATTTTATTGGGAAAATATATATAAAAAGGCCCAGGTTTTAATCAAATTGAAACAACAAGAAAGGAAGGCTCAGGCCTCTATAGAGGCTATTAAAGCTCTTAGGGCTAAGATTAAGGCAGAGGCTATGAATGAGTGGGCAGCGGAAGAACTTTGGCGGATCCCTAAGGTTAGGGATTATTATGGATCTTTTATAAAGGTTATAGATTATTTTGATAGGGAAAAAGAAGCAGAAAATCCACCAACAACGCAAAACGAAAGGAAGCCAGATTTAGAAGAACAGATAATTTACAAAATAGCTGATTTTGCTCGTTTTTTTCATCTTCGAGATGAAAAAAAAGAAAAACCTACAACAGGAATCGTAAGGGACCTTCGAAAGTCCAGACTTGAATTAATCCGCGATATTGAGTATTTCTTTTATCTCCGTAAACTTCCAATGGGACCGACGTGCGATTTTCCGGAAGGTGTAGTTCATTTTCAGGAGCTGTATTTGACAGGGATAATCTCAGAATTTCTGAAGGAACAAAATATCAATCAAAACGAAACAAAAGATTCTTCTCAAGATCAACAAGAAACAAATAGACAAACAAATGATCTTGATCAACAAGAAGAAAATGGACATAATGATCTTGATCAACAAGAAGAAAATGGACAAACAAATGATCTTGATCAACAAGAAGAAAATGGACATAATGATCTTGATCAACAAGAAGAAAATGGACAAACAAATGATCCGAAGGATCAGGATAAATCTAAATCTATAACAAAAGATAAGATAAAGGGTCCGGGTAAACGTAAGAGAGAAAGAAAAAAAGGTAAAAAAAATGGGTCTGATTCAGGGAATGAGGGGGGGACCCCGGCCCCACCCCCCCCCCTTAACGACCGGGATTTACCTTTTGAGGGCCCTTTTGAGGACCCTTTTGAGGATCTCTATGAGAACCCTTTGGATGATCAATATGAGAACCCTTTGGATGATCAATATGAGAGCCCTTTGGTTGATCAATATGATAAACTTTTGGATGATCAATATGATAAACTTTTGGATGATCAATATGAGAACCCTTCGGATGATGAATATGAGGACCCTTCGGATGATGAATATGAGGACGATCACTATTATGAGCAGGATTTTTCCGATCGATATCTTTATTTAGAAACAGAAGAAAAAGATCGAAATAAATATTTACTTAAAAATCGAGATGAATCTCTTTTTTATAAAAATGATTATGATCAAGAAGAATATTCGAAACCAACAAAATATTTTGACCATCGGGAATATAAAAAAAGAAAGAAGGGGACGACAAATAAAAAAGAGAGTCAAAAGACTCAAAGTCCTCAGAATAATCAAGAGGGAAATCTGAATCAAGATTCAGATCAGAATCAAGAGGGAACTCAGAATCAAGATTCAGATCAGAATCAAGATTCAGATCAGAATCAAGAGGGAACTCAAAATTATAGGCATTTGTGGGTTCAATGCGAAAATTGTCTTGGATTAAATTTTAAAAAATTTTTTTTTAACACAAAATTGAATATTTGTGAACACTGTGGATCTCCTTTGAAAATGAGTAGTTCAGAAAGAATCGACCTTCCGATTGATCCAGGCACTTGGAATCCTATGTATGAAGACATGATTTCTACGGATCCTATTGAATTTGATAGGAATCCCACTAAAATAAAGGATCCTACTGAATTAGATGGGAATCCCACTAAAATAGAAGATTCCCGCACTGGGATAAGGAGAGAGTTTTATGATACGAAAAATCGTATTGATGTTGATTGTATTAATACTGCAGCTGATATTAATTATAAATCAGAGTCGGAGTCGGGTGAAGGAAATTATAAATCAGAGTCGGATGAAGGAAATTATAAATCCGAATCATATAATTATAAATCCGAGTCGGACGCAGGAATTTCTAAATCCGCCGAGTCGGCGGATAAAGGAAATTCTAAGGATAAGGCGGAGGAAGATTTGGACGATTATGTTGGAGGATCCGGATCCGGAGAGAAAGACTATGATCTTCGTATATCTTCCTATCAAGAAGAGACGGGGTTAACTGAAGCTGTTCAAACAGGTACAGGTCAACTAAACGGTATTTCTTTAGCAATTGGGGTTATGGATTTTCAGTTTATGGGAGGTAGTATGGGATCCGTAGTAGGTGAAAAAATAACCCGGTTGATTGAATATGCTACCAAAAAGTTCCTACCGGTTATTTTAGTATGTGCTTCCGGAGGGGCACGGATGCAAGAAGGAAGCTTGAGCTTAATGCAAATGGCTAAAATATCTTCCGCTTTGCATAAGCACCAAACAAATAAAAAGTTATTCTATATATCAATCCTTACAACGCCCACTACTGGTGGGGTGACAGCCAGTTTTGGTATGTTGGGAGATATAATTTTTTCCGAACCCAACGCCGACATTGCATTTGCGGGTAAAAGAGTAATTGAGCAAACATTGAATCTGACAGTACCCGAAGATTTACAAAAGGCGGAAAATTTATTCCAAAAGGGTTTATTGGATCTAATCATACCGCGTAATCTTTTAAAGAACCTTATAAGTGAGTTACTTAAGTTGCACGCTGTGAATAAAAATCAAGTCGAGCATAAAATAAAGGTCAATTTTTTGTGTCAACTCGATAAAATAAAGTATTGGGTTTTTAATAGGAATCAAAGTAATAACTTCAAGTATGTAGGTTTTTAGTCGGCGACACCCTAATTGTAGAATAGAAGTAAAGTAATCAAAAAGTGTGAGTTTAGATATTCACATTTTTTGATTACTTATTAGGAAACCCCTATCAATAAGATAAAAAAAAAGAATGACATCTTCCTTTTTTTCCTTCTGCGAAATTTGTTTTATTTTACAAATTTCATGTTCCCTTTTTCTATTTTGACATATGTATATAATTCAAAAATAAATAACTTTTTGCCTCTTTCGGGATTTTCCGGGAATCCCCTTTATTTTTCCTTATTTCAAATCCCTCTTGGATCCGATTCTAACGAATCCTTTGGAAATTCAATTAATAAGAAACCTTATTCTTTCGATTTATTTTATTGAATTTGTAGAAGCAAAAGAAAGAAGAAAAAATGAAGAATAATAAAGTCGATTATCATATATTCTATGTGGAAAGCTGATTTTTTTAGTTCTACATTCCTTGCACTTATTATATATACTCTACTGACTTCTAATTCTATATCTATGGAATTAGAATTCGAATTTATTTATTACATAAAATAACAAAAAAAAAATATAACAAACAGGTACAATATAGTAAATCGAGGTACCCATTCTATGACAACTATCAACTTTCCCTCTATTTTTGTGCCTTTAGTAGGCCTAGTATTTCCGGCAATTGCAATGGCTTCTTTATTTCTTCATGTTCAAAAAAACAAGATTGTTTAGATCTTGTGGTGTGGGCCAAATCCAATTTTTCAAGACTTAGACTTGAATCATAACACAGATATCTATTTAGCAGAATGGTCTACCACGTGATTTCTTCCGAACATAAAAGAAAGAGCCCTTATGCATGTGCATGTGGAAACATGACATTAGGGGGGTAGATGTTATTATTTTTGATCTAACTAGTTTCAAGTAAAGATTCACATCAGAATGGTATGGTACTAGTTGATGAGAGTTACATTGAAAACAAAAAGAATGAATAAGGAAAGTCAAATTCATTTGGGATATTCTTTCAATTCAAATAAAATGCAACCCGATCCACTATGAATTGGCGATCAGAACGTATATGGATAGAACTTATAACGGGATCTAGAAAAATTAGTAATTTCTGCTGGGCATTTATCCTTTTTTTAGGTTCCTTAGGATTTTTATTGGTTGGAATTTCCAGCTATCTTGGTAGGAATTTGATATCTTTATTCCCCCCCCAGCCCATTTTTTTTTTCCACAAGGGATCGTGATGTCTTTCTATGGGATCGCAGGCCTCTTTATTAGCTCCTATTTGTGGTGTACAATTTCGTGGAATGTAGGTAGTGGTTATGATCGATTCGATAGAAAAGAAGGAAGAGTATGTATTTTTCGTTGGGGATTTCCTGGAAAAAATCGTCGCATCTTCCTCCGATTTCTTATAAAAGATATTCAGTCAATTAGAATAGAACTTAAAGAGGGTATTTATACTCGTAGTGTCCTTTATCTGGAAATCAGAGGCCAGGGGGCCCTTCCCTTGACTCGTACTGATGAGAATTTGACTCCACGAGAAATTGAACAAAAAGCTGCTGAATTAGCCTATTTCCTGCGTGTACCAATTGAATGAAGTATTTTGAAACGAATGCTTTCTTTCTCAGCTCGGAATAAAATAAAAACTCTACATACAATCCCCTTTTTATACGGCGTACCTTAACGGAAATTAAATCAGAACACCCATTCGGGTCAAAACAGACGTATACAGGTATACAGAAAAACCAAAAGGGGAAATTTTTTTTTGTCTACAAATTTGTCTACAAAAATAAAAAAAAGTAAAAAATCGAAATAATAATGGATTCATTCCATATATCAAATCAAAATAAATAATAACTTTCTTTATTTAGGCCCAGTAGTTAGAATTGAGAGGTTAGATACAATACAAAAAAATCATGTATTTATATATATTATTTAGCAATCTTTCGTTTTATTTTTATTCTTTCTTTTGTTCTCTTTAATGATCAAAGAATTGGCTTTCTTATAATTATAACGAGAATTTTCTTATTCGAATTTTGTTTTGCCATCCATTTTTGATCATCACATTCAGACCCTCAATTCTTTATTTTGTGCTATGGGTAACTCGTGAAATTTTTCCAAAGATTTGATTGATATTTTGGTAGTCAAGTAAGTTCTCTCGTCTTGAAATCAAAATAATATTCATAAATTTAAGTGGCTGTCCCACGTATTCCTTAAAAGGAAGGAATTGCTTCGAATTGAACCAATTGCAATATCTGGAAACACGATTTTTTTATTTATTCATTCGAATTCAGAGTGGATTCTTTATTCTTATTCTATATTTTGTGTTTTTTCAAAGATTCAAGGACTAATTACCAAATTAGAACAAAAAAAAACGGAGAATAGATTCATAGATTCGATACTTTGTAATAGAGTAATAGAACTCATGTTTCATAGAAATATTAGGTCGCATAGAGTCGACGAGCGCGCCGGGTTCGTTAACAATTTCTATATGAAAAAAAAATGGAAAAAAAGAGAGCATTTATTCCCTTTCTATATCTTGTATCTATAGTATTTTTACCCTGGTGGATCTCTCTATCATTTCAAAAAAGTCTGGAATCTTGGGTTACTAATTGGTGGAATATAAAGCAATCTGAAACTCTTTTGAATGATATTCAAGAAACGAGTCTTCTAGAAAAATTCATCGAATTAGAGGAGCTCCGTTTGTTGGACGAAATGATAAAGGGATACCCGGAAACACATCTACAAAAGCTTCGTATAGGAATCCACAATGAAACGATTCAATTGATCAAGATGCACAATGAGGATTGTATCCATATGATTTTGCACTTCTCGACAAATATAATCTATTTCCTTATTCTAAGTGGGTATTCTATTCTGGGGAATAAAGAACTTATTCTTCTTAACTCTTGGGTTCAGGAATTCCTATATAACTTAAGCGACACAATAAAAGCTTTTTCTATTCTTTTATTAACCGATTTATGTATTGGATTTCATTCACCCCACGGTTGGGAACTAATGATTGGCTCTATCTACAAAGATTTTGGATTTGCACATAACGATCAAATTATATCTGGTCTTGTTTCCACTTTTCCAGTCATTCTAGATACAATTCTCAAATATGGGATTTTCCGTTATTTAAATCGGGTATCCCCATCACTTGTAGTGATTTATCATTCAATGAATGATTGAAAAGAAAAACGATATACGGATATGAATCCAATTAGAATTTAGAATTATAAGGTTTCTTACTTCGTACATAATCAAAGCATTAAAAATCGTACTTACTCCTTCTATTTCTACCCATCCAAGGCGGGGAGTTTCTCCCATATTCCAGTAATTAAATTAAGTTCAGTAAGGTAAATAGCAGAATCGTGGATAGGGAACTAGACTAGCAACCTACCCAATTTATTGTAGAAATTTTCGGGATCAACGATTGGACCATGCAAACTAGAAATACTTTTTCTTGGATAAAAGAACAGATTACTCGATCCATTTACGTATCGGTTATGATATATATAATAACTCGGTCATCCATTTCAAATGCATATCCCATTTTTGCACAGCAAGGTTATGAAAATCCACGAGAAGCAACTGGGCGTATTGTATGTGCCAATTGCCATTTAGCTAATAAGCCCGTGGATATTGAGGTTCCACAAGCGGTTCTTCCTGATACTGTATTTGAAGCAGTTGTTCGAATTCCTTATGATATGCAACTAAAACAAGTTCTTGCTAATGGCAAAAAGGGGGGTTTGAATGTGGGGGCTGTTCTTATTTTACCTCAGGGATTTGAATTAGCCCCACCTGATCGTATTTCTCCCGAGATGAAAGAAAAGATAGGCAATCTTTCTTTTCAGAGCTATCGCCCCAATAAAAAAAATATTATTGTGATAGGTCCTGTTCCTGGGCAAAAATATAGTGAAATCACCTTTCCGATTCTTTCCCCGGACCCTACCACTAGGAAAGATGCTCACTTCTTAAAATATCCGATATATGTGGGTGGTAACAGGGGAAGGGGCCAGATTTATCCTGACGGAAGCAAGAGTAATAATACAGTTTATAATGCTACAGCAGCCGGTATAGTAAAGAAAATTTTTCGAAAAGAAAAGGGCGGATACGAAATAACCATAGTAGATGCCTCGGATGGACGTGAAGTGGTTGATGTTATCCCTCCAGGACCAGAACTTCTTGTTTCAGAGGGTGAATCTATCAA